TCATGAGGCTGATCCTGAGCTGCCATCCACGCACGAATACCCTCGTTTAAAAGAATATTTTTAGTGTAGAAAGTCTCAAATTCAGGATCTTCCGCTGCACGGATTTCCTGGGAAACAAAGTCATAGGCACGTAAGTTCAGAGCTAGGCCAACTACGCCAATAGCACTCATCCATAAACCGGTGACGGGTACAAATAGCATAAAGAAATGTAACCAACGTTTATTGGAAAAAGCAACACCAAAGATTTGGGACCAAAAGCGGTTAGCAGTTACCATTGAATAAGTTTCTTCAGCTTGAGTTGGATTAAAAGCACGGAAGGTATTTGCACCATCACCATCTTCGAATAGAGTGTTTTCTACGGTAGCCCCATGAATAGCGCATAGCAGAGCCGCACCTAATACTCCAGCAACTCCCATCATATGAAATGGGTTCAACGTCCAATTATGAAATCCTTGGAAGAAAAGGATGAATCGAAATATAGCTGCTACGCCAAAACTCGGTGCAAAGAACCAACCAGATTGTCCCAGTGGATAAATAAGGAATACAGAAACAAAAACAGCGATTGGACCAGAGAATGAAATTGCATTATAAGGCCGCAATTGAACAGACCGAGCAAGTTCAAATTGACGTAACATGAAACCTATTAGTGCAAAAGCCCCATGGAGAGCGACAAAAGTCCACAGACCACCTAATTGACACCAACGAGTAAAATCCCCTTGTGCTTCCGGGCCCCATAGTAGCAACAAAGAGTGTGCTAAACTATTGGCAGGGGTGGAAACTGCCGCGGTTAAGAAATTGCAACCTTCCAAATAGGAACTAGCCAATCCATGGGTATACCAAGAAGTTACAAAAGTAGTCCCTGTAAACCACCCCCCTAAAGCAAAATAAGCACAAGGAAAGAGCAATAGGCCGGACCATCCTACAAAAACGAAACGGTCTCTTCGTAACCAGTCGTCCATAATATCAAATAGATCATTTTCTTCTTTAGGAATTCTACCAAGGGCTATAGTCATAGTGATCCTCCTATTCAATTACTTCAACCATTTCCGAGCATCTCATCTTATTTCCAAGGCATATGATAATTTGATTATCTGTAGACGATTTCTTTCTCGTTTAATGCCCTTTTTCAATGGTCTCGAAGATAGAAATTTTGGATTTGTATCTATGGGGTCACAACCGAGGTCGTGGTAAATTCATGAATTTCATTCGATTAATTTTTCTTATACTCTTCTCTTATACTATAGAAATAAGGAAATAAACATTTGAATTCAGTGTTATTCCAGGATTCCTATTTCAAAGCCTATCTTTTAAGGGAAAACCTCTCTTTTCTCATTCGATTTTTATTGCATGGGTGGAAGAACAAAAAGAGGATTCAGAAAAACAAAAAAGAAAGATATTGAAAAGAAAAATTGACTTTCGAAATCCATTTTTATGTGTAACGGAAAAGAGTTGGGATTTCTTCTTATTCCTATAGAACGTTTAGTAACAAGAATATGAAATCATAAATAGTGAAAAATTCTTGTCTTGCGCGGTCTAAGTCTAAGGAAATACAAAAAATCCGGTTATACAACAATTTCATTCACATCGAATTTTTATATCAGAATAGCGGATAGAGGTATCATTCAAGGGGTCAGGTCTACTTACTTTAGCTTTCTTTCCAATTTTATGGTGGCTTTGATAAGAATCCTTTTTGCTTTGTTGATAAATAATAAAAAAAAAAGAATTTTTTTATAACCTGCTTTTTTTATTCTAACAAGTCCTATACGGAAATGCCCGTAAGAGAAAATATATATAACTGTCTCTCAACCTATATCGAATTTAGGAAAGAAAAAACAAGAATTTTCTTCTTTTTTTTTATTAACATTAAGAAAAAAGAATATAACTAAAAAGGAATTGGCAATATAATTTTTATGCACTTTTCATTTTAAAATGAAAAAAAAAAGAAGAATTTTTTGCAATCGTTATTTCTTACCTCTGTTATATTACGAAAACCTTTCGATTTGGAACGGGGAGAGATGGCTGAGTGGACTAAAGCGGCGGATTGCTAATCCGTTGTACAATTTTTTTGTACCGAGGGTTCGAATCCCTCTCTTTCCGCCCCCTTGGATCATTTGGGACTTTCGAATTGTAAGGAATTCTGACCCCCGGATTTTTTCATAGATAAATGTACGAAATAAATTCAATTTGTAAGAAAAAATTCCCAAAAATTGGGGATTTTTACTCCTCACGCCCAGGATTACGTCCTGGGTCATTAGATAGGAATCCAAAGATAAAGAGAGAAACAAAGAATATCACTACTGTATAAACAAAAAGTTTGAGAGTAAGCATTACATAATCTCCAAGATTTTTTTTAAGGAATAGATTACCCGTTTTTCCTTACCACACAGATCCACTAGGATGGGTTTTGTTTATTTTGCCACCTAAAAATGCAAAAATCTATTAAAAAAAAAAAATAGCAAGAATTCCTTTATAATAAGCACTCTTATCAATATCAAAAATTCGTTTAGGTATTGTGTGGGTACCTAAAGGTACCCGCTCAACGTAGGTGCAGGGGGGTAGAAAGGCTGATCCAAGATTATTGCTGCAGCTATACATTCAATGTAGAAGAATTTTAATTTTAGAATCGAGGGTTCATAATATAAGACTTCTAGGCTCTTATCCATTTTTTTCTTTTTTGAAATAAATACATCATTCAATTTGGCGGACATAGACATAATAGTAAAGATTTCATCGAAAACTTACAGCAGCTTGCCAAACAAACGCTAATAGAAAAAAGAATACAGGTATGACAGGCATAACATCCACGATTGGGTTGAAAATGGCATAAGCTTCGGGTAATTTGGCGAAGAAAAAACTAGTTGGATTTGGATAAAGAAAAGAGTTAAAACAGATACAGGTTAAACTAAGTATATTAGGCATAACAAGCATTTCGTTCTTGTAGAGTAGATAATTGGATTTTGATTGAGTTATTTTTCTAAGGGAAAAAGGAAAAGAAAAGGGGATTCAAAATCCTTTTTTCTTCAGACTTTCCCAAACACAAAATACCTCCTTGTGTTCGCATTCTCAAATGAAAATGGAAGAAATTCGACTTTCATATAATATCTTAATAGAATTCCATGTAATGATCAATGCATTTTTTGAATTCTATATTATCCGTATGTCTAGAATCCTAGCAAGAAAATATTCCTCATTTTTTAGGTAATTGAAGTGGGATTGACGTTTAATATATAAACCACTACTGTTTATTATTATTAGTGTCGCATAAAAGAAATGGGGCGTGGCCAAGTGGTAAGGCAGCGGGTTTTGGTCCCGTTACTCGGAGGTTCGAATCCTTCCGTCCCAGATTTTTTCTGATGAAACGAAAGATAGAATCGTATTGTGCCCTGCACGACACAAAAGTTTATTAAAGAGAATAATTCTCTCTTATGAACTCTTAGATTAGATGCATTTCTAGTCAAATTGATTATCTTTTATGTGTTTTGAAATTAGGACTTCTTAGATAAACTTTATACTCCATATCCATGAAGTGGAAATTCTTAAAGGATACATTTGACACCCAATGTGAAAGAAAAGAAGTACTCCTATTTCTTTTTCTCGAACTAAAGAACTAAAGTAAGTAAAAAAAAAGGAGAGTATCCTAATTCTATGTTTCATGGCCAGATTAAAGAATAGGATGTTTTTAGTTTCAGCACAGGCCTTAAAACTTTTGACCAAGATCGGCGTGAGAAAAAAGAAAAGAGCTTTCATTCTACGGATAGGGACTCGATTTTTCTATTTTAGGTATTATCTTATTTGCAAATATCCATTTCTAAATCAATGGAACGCGAGGATTAGAAATAAATGCATATATTCTGTCTACTCGACTTTCGAATTGATTGAAAAAAAAAATCATATTTTTTTTCTTTTTTCTTTCTTTTTTTACTCGAGTCGAAGAAGTATGAGAATTTTTTAACTACCAAAAAACTGCCAATCTTTTCATTGGCATAGTTTATTTGGTTAATAGTTAATTGTTTTTGTTACAGAAAAATATATTAGTAATTAAATTTATTACACTTTTTTGGGGTTGGTAGTTTATTTATTGGAGAAACAGAGTAGATCCTTCTCGCTTTAGGATTGATCATCTCGAGTTTTCTGTTAAGGATGGAAATTCAATAATAAATAAGTCTTAAGCAAACTTTTTTATTCATCTTTTTCAAACTATGTTTCATTCATATGATAGAATATGGGTTTAAATAAATTGGATCTTTGCTTTGCGGAGTCTTCCCCGATAAATACTTATTTCTTTTATCTTCATAGAAAGCAAGTTTGAATTAGTAGACAAAACCAATGACTAATGACTATTCATGATTCCATCCATATTGGATCAATTTTCGATACCGCTTTGTAATAAAATTAGAGGAATGTTATGGTAAAACTTCGTTTAAAACGATGTGGTAGAAAGCAACGTGCGACTTGAAGGACATAATCAATTGTGGATTTTGCTCTCCATCATTTTCCATAATAATGAAAATGCTCTTAGCTCGACATAGTCTGTTTTATTTGTCCCAAATCGAATTTGCGCTGGGTTGTTTGTAAGTAAATAGTATACGATGGAGCTCGAGAGGACAGAATTTTTTTTATCAAGGGAAAGAATCTAGGGTTAGTGAAAACTAATAAATTAGGCCAACTTTGTCAGTCTATCCTTAATAGAGAAATCGAAAGGTTAAAATTAAGAAAAAAGTCCAATTTGGGAAGATTGGAAAAACTTTTTTTTTCCATTATTTTTTTCCATTAAAAGTCTATCAGAATTAATCGTTCATATTCGATTTCTATAGAAGAGGGAAATGCTTTATCGAAGGAAATAAGAAAAAAAGAAAGGGTATGTTGCTGCCCTTTTGAGAGAAAAAAGAATAGGAATTCCCGAAGTAATGTCTAAACCCAAGGATTTCACAAATCAAAGATAAAGGATTCCGGAACAAGTAAACGCGATTTTCAACCGTCTCAACAATAGAATTAGATCAGAATAATGAAAAAAAAGTAAATTTGTTCGAGATAAGATAAAGAAAAGAGTTTATAGACGACTCAAAAAATTTCGAAGGATTTTTCTTTTCAAGTTTGTCAGTCAAAATTAGTCAACTTGAGTCATGAGTATAAATGAAATTGATTTTCTCTTTTCTGTAAGGAAATTAATGCAAGTCATAGTCTAATTTCTATCTACTTGTATTATAGATAGAGATTCGAATCATTTTCTCGAGCCGTATGAGGAGAAAACCTCCTATACGTTTCTAGGGGGGGCCTTGTTTATCTACATCTATCCCAATAAGCTGTCTATCGAATCGTTGCAATTGATGTTCGATCTCGAAGAGAAGGAAGAGATCTTCGAAAAGTGGGTTTTTATGATCCGATAAAGAATCAAACTTGTTTAAATGTTCCAGTTATTCTCTATTTCCTTGAAAAGGGTGCTCAACCCACAAGAACTGTTTATGATATTTTAAGGAAGGCAGAATTCTTTAACGATAAAGAAAAAGAAAGAACTTTGAGTTAATTGAAGAGCTAAATGAATAAATAAAGTAAGAGAGGGTCACTAGTACCCCTTAATTATTTAGACACAATTTGCCTCTTTCTTAGTCCTATTTTTTTTTTTTGCTGCATTTATGTCGTGCCAATCCAACAAAAGCCTATATTTTCTTTTTTTTGTATCTAATTGCTTTTCTTATCTTTGTATTTACATTGACAAAGGTCTATTGAACAAATAGAATCTGTAGATAGATGGATCTATTTATCGTCACTCAATATTAGGTATTTCTGTCTACACTTCGCCTAAATAATAGGGTTGTCCTCCTTGCATGTACTCTCATATAAAATTTTTTTATTTAAAGAAATTCAAATTGCTAAAAAAACGACAATTTTTCCATTGTGATTGGAGCCGCTCCTTTTTTCACCTTAGTGAAATTTAACCGGATCTGTTCATTTTGGTATTTGTGTATTTTTTTTAATGGGCGCTAAAATTTTTCTTTTGATGTCTTGCTAACTCAATATTTTGACAGGGGCGTACGGTGTAATTCCATCGATTTTTGGATTTCGATCGTATCTAAGATCCTATTTTATCTGGGTTGCTAACTCAATGGTAGAGTACTCGGCTTTTAAGTGCGACTATGATCTTTTACACATTTGGATGAAGCAACAAATTCGTCCAGACTCTTGGTAGAGTCTAGAAGACCACGACTGATCCTCAAAGGTAATGAAGGGAAAAAATAGCATGTCGTAATAAAATCAATTTCTTTTTTTTGAATTTCTAGGTCTAGCGAATAAATGGATAGAGCCTGGTTCTAATTCTGGTAAAAAAAAAAAGCAACGAGCTTAACTTCTTAATTGGAATGATTCCCCGATCTAATTAGACGTTAAAAATAGATTAGTGCCTGATGCGGGGAAAGGTTGGGTTTTACTGTCAGTGGACCCCTCACCTTTTTTTTAGAAATCCTAATTATTCTTGATTATGGATTGAAAAGGAATGTTATGAATTGAATGTGTAAAAGAAACAGTATATTGATAAAAACACTGTATTCCAAAGTCAAAAGAGCGATTGGCCTGCAAAAATAAAAAAAAGATTTGTTCTTTTTTTTGTAATTAAAACAAACAAAAACGAATTCGATAGAAAAGGAGCTAAAAAAGAAAAGATCTATGGATTAGACTTCTTTCCAGGGTTTGTATTAAAAAATGCAACATCCTGTTTTGACCATATTGCACTATGTATCATCATTTGATAAACCGAGAAATACTTTTTTCTCTGATTCAAGTAGAAATACAAATGGAAAAATTCGAAGAGTGTTCAGAAAAACAGAAATCTCGTCAACAATACTTCATCTACCCACTTCTCTTTCAGGAATATATTTATGCATTTGCCTATGATTATGGATTAAAAGGTTCTGAACCTGTGGAAATTCTTCGTTGTAATAACAAGAAATTTAGTTCACTACTTGTGAAACGTTTAATTATTCGAATGTATCAGCAGAATTTTTTGAGAAATTCGGCTAATCGTCCTAACCAAGATCGATTGTTGGATCACACCAATTATTTGTATTCTGAGTTTTATTCTCAGATTCTGTCTGAGGGGTTTGCGATCGTTGTAGAAATCCCATTCCCACTAGTAGAATTATCTTGTCCAGAAGAAAAAAAAATACCAAAGTTTCAAAATTTACAATCTATTCATTCACTATTTCCCTTTTTAGAAGACAAATTTTTGCATTTAGATTATCTATCACATATAGAAATACCCTATCCTATCCATTTAGAAATCTTGGTTCAACTCCTTGAATACCGGATCAAAGATGTTCCATCTTTGCATTTATTGCGATTCTTTCTCAACTGTTATTCGAATTGGAATAGTCTTATTACTTCAATGAAATCCTTTTTTCTATTTTCAAAAGAAAATAAAAGACTATTTCGATTCCTATATAACTCTTATGTATCAGAATATGAATTTTTCTTGTTGTTTCTTCGTAAACAATCTTCTTGCTTACG